GGTTAATATTTGTTCTATTCTATTAGTAATAATGGAACAATTCTGTTCGTAGGAACAAAGAGAAGCAGATCTATTCTATACCCGATAAGTATCAATACGCAATGGAGGGTTCACTCCATTTTTTATGGGTGAATGCATCCATACTTGTTCATCATTCGAAGGACCTATTCGTAATAATTTTACTTTATTTATCCTATCTTCACTTAGCCAATTTATGGATAAAATTCAAATTTGATAAAGGCCAATACAATATTAATATTATGAAGACGACGACAATAAACCCGTTGTTACGTTTCCACATTAAAGTAAAATATAGTACTTATTTCTTTTATTTAATCAATGCCTATTGGTGTTCCAAAAGTACCTTTTCGAAGTCCCGGAGAGGAAGATGCATCTTGGGTTGACGTATAGTGCGACTTGTCAGATATATTGGGTCATACGGTAGTTCCCCGTTCTCTCCCCCGACCGAGATATCCTCTGTTTCGCCCAAGAAAAGTGGATTGAATTATCCAAAATTGGGAGCGCGAAATACAATTAGATCCATTTTGGGGAGGATCTGGATTAATATTATCAATTAGAAAAATTTATGGTTGGCTTGGCTGGACCAATAAAATGAAGTATCCAGGCTCCGTTTAGAAAAACCCAAGATTACTAGAAACTTCTTTTTAAATAGGAGTGATCTCAAACAAAAACAAAGTGTTAATCAATTGAGTAACATGATGAATACGTTACTAGTGAAATAATAAAAAAAAGAAGTGGTATTGTGTTCAGTTGTCCTATATGCACAAATTGAAATTGGGCATACTTTTACCCGGAGTAGAGCATAAACCTAAAAGAATTGAAGAGGCCCATTCAGAAACAAGAAAATGAAATCGCGATTGTAATTTGATCTCGATGAAATAATACATCAATGAGAAGTTAGTTCGATAAGTTTAGTGAATTATTTGTATATTATAAAGAGTCCGCTATGAAAAAAAGAAGGGGACCAGAATCTATACATTGATTCTTTTTTTGCCATTTTTTGAGCCGTATGTATCAAAAGGTGCATGTACGGTTTCTACGGGATACAAATTTTATCCTAATCAACCGACTTTATCGAGAAAGATTACTTTTTTTAGGCCAAGAAGTTGATAGCGAGATCTCGAATCAACTTATTGGTCTTATGGTATATCTCAGTATAGAGGATGATACCAAAGATCTGTATTTGTTTATAAACTCTCCTGGCGGATGGGTAATACCCGGAGTAGCTATTTATGATACCATGCAATTTGTGGGACCGGATTTACATACAATATGCATGGGGTTAGCTGCTTCAATGGGATCCTTTATCCTGGTCGGAGGAGAAATTACCAAACGTTTAGCATTCCCTCACGCTTGGCGCCGATGAGTTTTTTATTTGAGAGAAAAAATAAGAAGACTATGCCTTCGCCATATGAAATAAGAATTTTAAGTAATAATAGCATGGCATTTCGAATTCGATATGAGAAAGTTAAATTCCATTTTCATTTTTCATTTGATTATATATCGAAAGAGTAGTATGAAATATAAAGGTATTCCCGATCTTAATCTTATCTATCGGGAGTCCATTTCAGCGTCACAAACTTTTTTTTTTGTCATGCCGGAAAGCTCTTAACACTATTTATGTTATGTAAAGGGTACAAAAAAATAATATTTTTTTCCTCGTTTTATTTGATCGGATCAAAAAAAGAAACTTTGGGATTGCTGAATCACGCACGAATAAATATGTAAAGCAACGGAACCATCATAGTATTTTTAAACTCCGCCGAAAGAAAGGGTGGTAATTGGAGCATTTGCCGATTCGGGTCTGGATAGATATAGATCCTATATTTTAATTTTATCTTTCTTCGACGGAAGAATAAATTAGTAAATTCCATTGTAGAGCCGTATGCAATGCGCAAAAATGCCTGTACGGTTGTTCAATTCTATCTTTTTCTTGTTATTCTCTATCCCCTCTCTTCACCTTATTGCGCGATGCGGGCGGGGTATAGGAACCTTTTTTATGTTATATTACCAGGGTAATGATCCATCAACCCGCCAGTTCTTTTTATGAGGCACAAACGGGAGAATTTATCCTGGAAGCGGAGGAACTGCTGAAACTGCGCGAAACCCTCACAAGGGTTTATGTACAAAGAACAGGCAAACCCTTATGGGTTGTATCCGAAGATATGGAACGGGATGTTTTTATGTCAGCAACAGAAGCCCAAGCTCATGGAATTATTGATCTTGTAGCAGCTGAATGAAAATCGCGGGGATTTCTCACAAATCCGCGATTTTATCGAGATTTTATTTATATTCTTTCTTACTCTTACCAGGTTTAGTAGATAATAGAATATTCTATTAAATAGAAATAATTCATAATCATCCGGTTAAGATTGATCTAAACCAACTCATTATGTATATGATTCCGCATGCCAACTATTAAACAACTTATTAGAAACACACGACAGCCAATCAGAAATGTCACAAAATCCCCAGCTCTTCGGGGATGTCCTCAGCGCCGAGGGACGTGTATTAGGGTGTATGTGTGACTCGTTCAGATCATGGGCAAAGGAAAGCATTTTTTTTTTTTTCAGTATCAATGATCGGTACCGGTGAATAGGATAGAATGGAATAACTCGATTCACTAGCTAAAAAGAAAAAAGATCTATTATCCTTCTATTGTGTATGAAATTTATGGTTTCCATTGGTGCAAATCCAATCACCTCAATTTAAGATGAAAAGCAATTCCCCATTGGTAGCAAATAGCTATCCATTAAGCGGGGGAAATCCTATTTTAAAAGCAGAAAAGTTGCGTTCCTACTCTTGCAAGAACGGACTAACAGGGTCAGCTACCCAGCTAATCTTCAGAATTAAATACCGTTACTATATAGATAGATCTCGTTGTGAAAGACCTATTATTGGAAATTCATAGGTAGAGCCAAGGGATGTGAACTGTACAAGTTACCAAATAAGATTGATTAAATTAAGGAAGGAGCTCCGGTGTATAGAGAGGGCCTTACCGTTTAAGAAGTAACCATAGAAACGATGGAACCACCATTTTTTTATCCATTTCTATTTACTACTTTAATTACTATGGTTTTGTTTTGATACCTAGTACCAGTATCAAAAACATTCTTATTTCGAGGTAAAATGCCTAGAAAAAGAAAAATGGTGGTCGGGAAGGTTATAGTAGCAAAAGCCATTCGAATTTGCATTTTATACATCGGAAGAACACGTTTTGTTATTAATAGACCGGGAAAGGGGAAAAGAATAGCTGAAAGAAAGGAAATCAATTAGTTATTCATCAAAGTTTCATTTATTCAATGACCAGAATTAAACGAGGATATATAGCTCGGAGACGTAGAACAAAAATGCGCTTATTTGCATCAAGCTTTCGGGGAGCTCATTCAAGACTTACTCGAACTATTACTCAACAGAAAATACGAGCTTTGGCTTCGGCTCATCGGGATAGAGATAGACAAAAAAGAGATTTTCGTCGTTTGTGGATCACTCGGATAAATGCAGCAATTCGTGATAATAAGGTATCCTATAGTTATAGTGGATTAATACATAATCTGTACAAGAGCCAATTGCTTCTTAATCGTAAAATACTTGCACAAATAGCTATCTTAAATAAGAATTGTCTTTATATGATTTCCAATGAGATCATAACATAAAAGAAAAGGATTGGAAAGAATCCACCGAAATAATTTAAACGGAGTTCCCCGGAGAATGAACTCCGGGAAGTAATTAGTATGAAAAAATAGAATAATATGATAAAGTCGTCAAAATAAGGAAACACGTTCCATAAAAAAAGATTACTTTTTCTTCCCCGATTCTTTTTTTTCTTACGGCACGACAACCAAATCTGGATTCCGGGATTTTTTGAACAAAGCATCAATCCGCGTTTGAGTTCGGATTGGAATTTAGAATTTTGATTCCGTCGAAGAGTAAGCTAAGCCTATTTATTTCTGGTTCTCAAACTCTTTTTGGTTCTAAAACCAGCAGTTCTAGTGGTCGACTCGGTTTTTCAAATCGTTTCTCATTATTAAGAAAAGGTAACGAAGATAAAATACGAGCTTGTTTTATAGCAATAGTAATTAATCGTTGTTATTTCAGGGTCAATCTATTCATTTAATATTTTTCCGTGTTCACTAATAAATCGACTAATTAAACTCAGGTTTCTATAATCAATTCGATCCCCCGATTGGCTCGGGGGCAAACGCCTATGAAAAGGCCGTTTAGATTTAAGAAGAGGTCGTTTGGGTTTATCCATAATTTGTTTATATTTAAATATATTCTATATAGAATATAGGTTATTTTTCTTGCTCCTTGGAAGGGTGACACACGGACGCTCGGCTCGACCTATTTCTTTATCTCCCCATGAATCGTATGCTTGTAACAAGAGGGGCAGAATTTTTTCAATTCCAATCGACTGGGCGTATTATGTCGATTCTTTTGAGTAATATATCTGGAAATACCCGTTGATTCTTTATTAATAACGTTTCGGGCACAACTGGTACATTCCAAAATAACCGTTACTCGGACATCTTTACTCTTGGCCATGAACCTCCTTTGGTTTTTGATTCACTCAATTCTTCTATTTTTTCGATCCGAAGCAAAGAAGAAGGAAAAAAAAATAGAAGTAGCAAATTCGAAACCCAATCCAATTCTGAAGGATTTCGTTGCTAATATAATAGAATAGTAAATAAACTAATAAATAAGTAATACAACGATTTCTAATTACAATACAGTATTTTAGTTAAGTATCTTGTATGATACTGTTGTCCTAGACCTACATTTCCGGTTTTGTTCTCACTATATTATGAATTTAATTCGAGCCCGAACCCGAGAGTTTCGTTGAGATTGAATCCACTTTTCTTCTTTCTTCCCTTATTCGAATTCGAAAACGGGGAGGTAATTGGTCACAGATATTTGATTGTATCTATAATCTTCTTCAATCCTTCTCACGTCAATAACTAGAATGAAAAAAAGGGGAACGTTAACGCATCCGGGAATAGACGATTGATCTCTATCAATAAACCTGCTAAAGACCCGAACCATAGAGCACTTAGTACCGGCGCCACAGAGAGATATGTTTTTAGATCTCGCATTGAAAATCCTCCTTCTTTCTTTATTGTAAGACATAATGATAATACATATATGATCAAATGCATATGTAATATGTAGTTAAGGTTAAGGACCGCTTGTATTTGTACGTGGAATCCCTAATTCAAATGGAAATGTATAACGATCTGATTCGATATATAAGATTTTTTTCTTAAATATGTATAGAATATATAAATCTTTTATTATTTTATTAATATAATTATATATATGAATATATATGATATGAGATCGACAAGAAGAAATAGCAAGATAACAAGATAAATTGTATATCTATTAATGGAAGAAATAATGATATGGAAAACAAGATAGGGATTTCTCTACAATGACACTGTAGACCAATTGAAAGGGATGTAGCGCAGCTTGGTAGCGCGTTTGTTTTGGGTACAAAATGTCACGGGTTCAAATCCTGTCATCCCTACCGACTACTTCTCCTCTGAGCAGGATCCATTAAGATCGATAAAATTGGACATACAGAATCTTTCATTTTTTATTCCTTATATATTACTATATAATATCGATTTATATTGGGATTACAAAAAGAATCATATACAATCTGGAAGACGCTCTTAGTTCAGTTCGGTAGAACGCGGGTCTCCAAAACCCGATGTCGTAGGTTCAAATCCTACAGAGCGTGATTCCGTTCTTGTTAGGTCAAATTACACTGAAATTAGTTCAATGTAATTTGACCTCTTTCCTCCTTTCTTTAATCCACAGAGGGTCAGTCAAAAAAAGAGATGTTAATTAAAGATCCAACTGATCACCCCGTCTGTATTGTAAATATGCAGTTACGAATAATCCAGCCAAAGTAATAGGAATTAAACCTAACACGATTCCAAAAAGAAAAACTTCAATCATTTCAATTTGTTTGAAAGGGGAAAAGAGAGGTAATATTTATCCCTAAATGGAAATCCGAATTGCTCATGAATCTCAAACCTCAATGGACTAATAATTCGCAATTGACATGGTAAATAATTATAGAATCCAAAAGAAAGATTTCTTTTTATTTTATTAATTGTTCATTTCAAATAAGTCGTATTTTGCTCAGACCAATAAATAGAGTTGAGGTTATAGTTAAAGCCGCTAGTAGAAAACCGAAATAACTAGTTATAGTAAGCATGGGGGGGCTAAATGAAGTATTTTCTTTTTATACATATGTTTATAAGGCACTTACCTAAAGTTTCTTTTCTCTTTTTACAAGATACAAGAATAAACAAAAATACCAATTGAAAGTTTTTACCATTATAGACAGCACTAACAAAGATAGATTGACATAGGTAGAAAAAATAAATGGATTCATCATCTGTAACATCCACCCATCCCGCGATTCCGAATCAACAGATTAATTGGGCAACTCATAAGTAAACAAATAGAAATAATAAAATTATAATTAATAACCGTGTCATGTAACTTCATTCCAAAAAAGAAACTCTCTTTGAATGAATTATTTTGGAATAAACATCATAATTTGAATTTTAACTCATTAGATTCCGTAATAGGTTTAGTCACATAATATAATATCTTGCCTAAAATAAAGGGTATCGCACGAGCAGATCTCTCGAAAAACTCAAATCGTTATTTTGGTCCACCTAGATTCTAAAACTGGCGATTTCTATTATCTTGTCCTTTCTAGGTTCTACATCTACAGTCTTTCTATATTATAAAGCTCTGCCTAGGTCAAGAACGAGCCTTTCCTTTAGATATAATCTAATTCTAATACAAACAAGCATCACGAATTTTGATTATTATCATTTTTTTCGTCGAACATTATTTATTCTTCTCTTCTTAGCAGGGCTAATCAATAAAAACCCCTTACGAAAATAAAAGGAGATTTATGGATTTCGCCTATAATTGAATTTCCTTGCGGAAATCTGATAATCTCCTTCATGAATTCCAACTCTCGCTGGACTCCTGGTTTACCCGATCTTCAGTTTCTAGTCTAACGCCAATAATAGAGCGAGTTCTAGACGATAGGAATTGGGGGAATTTTCTATTGACCGGCACGTCAACAAGCAACAAAAAAGAAAAGAATAAATTATCTAGTGCTTCATTTCGGCACTGATTGAAATTGCATTGCTGTGTCAGAAGAAGGGTAGCTATACTGATTCGGTATACTCTAAAGACACCCTCGGTACAATATTGACGATCTCACAAAGATTTTATTTCGGCGAATTTCCATTTACCGATCTCATCTTTTACGGAATCGATCCCCCTTTGACTGTACAAGAATATGTGGAGCTCGGCATGTCTGGAAGCACAGGAGAACGTTCTTTTGCTGATATTATTACCAGTATTCGATACTGGGTCATTCATAGCATTACTATACCCTCTCTTTTCATTGCGGGTTGGTTATTTGTCAGCACGGGTTTAGCT